CTCTCATCCGGCTCAAGTAGTTATACCAAAAAAGGATTCTTTCTTATTTTTGAAGTTTGTTCGAAAAAATCCTACAAAGAGCTACTCCTTACTCAAGTTCTCACCGAGGACCGACGATTCATTCTTTTTTTTTTCAAATTTTTTATTCAGAAAATGAAAAAAAAAATTGAAATGTCAAATTTTTGAGTAGTCTACTTCCCTTGAAATGACGAATCTCCTTAACTAAAAATAAAAAGAATACTTTGGTTTGGGACTCGTAAGGGATTTCCTTGTCTGTCTATATTTCGTTTTGTTCGATCTTTTAGGTCTCTACTCACCTCGATGGTTATGCCATGATGCCCCTTGAAGCATATATGCGATAAATAGACTCCTGTAACCATGTTATATTTGTTTGCTTAAACAGAAAGAATCTCTCTAAACTAAAGAAATAGAATGGCAGATTCCAAAAAAAGTCTTTTTTTTTTTCACTTCGCGAGGTATAACTAGCAATTCCTAATTTATCTGTTACGGAATCGACCATGGATCAATTCCCCTTTCATTCGGAAGTATTGAGTTGAATACACCTAAGATTTCTGAGTTTCATGTTACTTTTCCCAAAACACATGTCAGAACTGGGGACATCCCAATCAGATTCAATGGGATGACAGTTTCTCAGCCCGAGTCTGTAAAATGAAAATTTTGATCAAATCACACATCGCAGTATACTAGGCCTTCTAATTCCTTAAGGGGCTTATCTAAAAGATTCGCAATATAACTAGGAAGACGTTTCAAATACCACACATGGGTCACTGGACATGCGAGTTTGATGTATCCCATTTGATATCTTCGTATACGAGAATCAACAAATTCCACCCCGCATTGTTCACAAAATTTTGGGTCTTCTTTTTCAGCTCCGATCACTCGATAATTTCCACAAGCACAAATTCCACTTTTTGTGGGTCCAGAGATTCTTTCACAAAACAATCCATCTTTTTCGGGTTTATTGGTTTTATAATGAAAAGTATAAGGTTTTGTCACTTCTCCAACTACCTCCCCATTAGGTAATATTTTATTGGCCCAAGCCTTTATTTGTTGAGGAGAAACTAGTCCAATTCTAAGTTGTTGATGTTTATACCGGTCAATCATAGAATAGAAATTATGATTCATTCAGATCAAGCTTCCTTCCTAGTAATCTGGAAGTTCTTCTCAGATACAAGGAAATGATTCAGTTCTAGAGCTAAGGATCGTAGTTCTCGAACGAGCAATCGAAAAGATTCTGGAGCATCCTCTGGGTTAGGTACTCTTCCCCCAGTGATCGTAGCACCAAGTACTTCTTGACGAGCTCTAATATGATCAGATTTATAAGTAAGCATTTCTTGTAAAATATGAGCAACACCAAACCCCTCTAGAGCCCAAACTTCCATTTCCCCTACCCGCTGTCCCCCCTGTTTAGCCCTTCCTCTAAGGGGTTGTTGTGTAACAAGTGCATAATGTCCACTAGAACGCCCATGGATTTTATCATCAACTTGGTGAATTAATTTTAGGATATAGGACTTTCCTATTAGAACGGGTTGTTCAAAAGGGTGTCCTGTTCTTCCATCAAATATTCTGCTTTTTCCCGGATATTCGGGTTCAAATACCCATGGATTTTTTGTTTGCTTACTGGCTTCATATAATTCAGAAAACACTAGTTTTCTGGAAGCTTCTTGTTCATATCTTTCATCAAAAGGTGCTATTCTATAATGTCTCTTTAGAAGATCCCCAGCTAACCCGAGTGAACATTCAAATATCTGTCCCACATTCATTCGCGAGGGTACTCCTAATGGGTTGAAAACCATATCAACGGGTGTTCCATCTTGCAAATAGGGCATATCTTGTCTAGGCAAAATTTTTGAAATAATACCTTTATTCCCGTGTCTTCCAGCGACTTTATCACCTACTTTGATTTCACGTTTCTGTGAAATATATACACGAATCATTTCTGGATTATAATTGGAACCCCCCTTTTTCTGAATCCATCTCACATCAATAACACGACCCCTTCCACCTATAGGTAGTTTTAGAGAAGTTTCTTTTGCAGTGGATACCTGAATTCCCAGTATGGCTCGTAATAATCTATCCTCTGGGGCATACGACGATTCATTTGCTGTCTGAGGCGTTAATTTACCTATTAAAATATCGCCAGTTTCTACCCAAGATCCCAGCATCACAACTCCATTTTTATCTAAATTTCGGAGTAAATGAGCCTCTAGATGCGGTATTTCTTTAGTGATTTTTTCGGGTCCTTGGCTTGTCACATGAGTCTGAATTTCATATTTCCGGATGTGAAAAGAAGTAAAAATATCTTCATATACCAAACGTTCGCTAACTAGTACTGCGTCTTCAAAATTGTAACCCTCCCATGGCATATAAGCTACTAATACGTTTTTTCCTAAAGCAAGTTCCCCACCAAATGTAGCTGCACCATCCGCTAAAATTTGTCCCTTTTTAATGCATTTACCCCGCAAAACTTGAGGTTTTTGATGCATACAAGTATTTTTGTTGGAACGTTGATAAATAACTAATGGAATACTTATAGTAGTAGGAGCATATCCATTACTTGATAAAATGATCTTGTGAGTATCAGTATAAATAATTTTTCCCTCGTGTTCGGCTATAGCGGAAACCCCCGAATCTAGAGCAGTTTGGCGTTCCAACCCAGTTCCAACAATGCACCTCTCGGACCGAGAAAGCGGAACTGCTTGGCGCTGCATATTAGAACTCATTAAAGCCCGATTCGCATCATTATGCTCAATAAAAGGAATGAGGGAAGCTCCAATAGAAAAATATTGGAAGGGAAAAATACTTCTAAAATGAATCTGTTCCCATGCAATAGTCAAGAATTCTTGACGGTATCGAGCAGGAACAACCTGTTCTTCCTGAATACCCCGATTCAAGGCCAAAGAATTTCCTGCTGCTACCATATAATATTCATCTCTATTTGGTGATAAATAAACCATCTGTGCCTCTTTTGATCTTTCCGATATTTCATAAAACGGACTCTCTATAGATCCCCAACGACCAATCCTCACATGAATAGCTAAGGATCCAATAAGTCCAACATTGATTCCTTCAGACGTGTCAATTGGACAAATACGCCCATAATGGCTGGGGTGGATATCTCGTATCCGAAAACTAGCAGTTCGTCCCGTCAACCCTCCGGGACCCAAATAACTCAATTTTCGACCATGAACAATTTGTGTCAATGGATTAGTTCGATCCAACACTTGAGATAAAGGATGTAGGCCAAAAAACGATTCATAAGTGGTTGTTAATGAAGTTGAAGTTACCAAGTTTTGGGGGGTCGGTATCAATTTATGCCGGATTGCTCCACATATAGTTCCTCGAACTGCATTTTCTAAACGAACAAGAGCCAGCCCGAATTGATCCTGTAATAGATCCGCGATAGATCGAATACGTTTATTTTTCAAGTGATTCATATCGTCAAGTGTGCCCATTCCAAATTTCATTCCGATCAAATGATCCACAGCAGCCAATACATCTCGCGGTAACAAAAACGTATTGTTCTGAGGTATATCAAGATTCAATCTCCGATTAATATTTCGGCGACCAATTCTTCCTAATTCACATCTTTGTTGAAAAAATTTTTTTTGTAATTCCTTACATAAAGACTCAGAAAATACCGGATCCCCGCCTACACAAGCAAATTGTTGATAAAACTCTAAAATAGCATTTTCCTTTGACCCAATCTTTTTTTTCTCTTTATCATTCAGGAAAGACAAGAAAATTTCAGGGTAACAAACATTATCTAGAATTTCTCTTAGATTCAAACCCATAGCTGATGATAGAACTAGAATAGATATTTTTTGTTTCCTACTCACACGGGCCCATATCCTTGCCTTTCTATCAATTTCTAATTCTGATCTTCCTCCCCAATCTGATATTATAGTGCTGGTATAGACAGAAATTCCGTTATGGTCCAATTCTGAACGGTAGTAAATGCCGGGACTTTGCAATATTTGATTGATCACAATTCTGTATATTCCATTTACTATAGAGGTTCCCAGGGAATTCATTAGAGGAATGTTTCCAATAAAAACGGTTTGTTCTTGCATATCTCTACCGGTTTTCCAAATTAATCCCGCGGGTACATATAATTCAGAAGAATATGTGATTGATTCATACACAGCATCTCTTTCTTTTATTAATGGTTCTACCAATTGATATCTTTCCACAAATAAATTAAATTCAATTTCTTGATCTGTATCTTCAATTTTTGGAAACTTATGAAATTCTTCCCTTAAGCCCTCATTTATGAACCTACAAAATCCCTCAAATTGGATTTGACTAAATCCAGGTATTGTGGACATTCCCTCATTTCCATCATTCCGGAGCATCTTAATCTTTAAGTTTTTTTATCGAAAAAATCCCATTATTGGCTCACTATTCATCGAACCATGCGGCTCGATTTAGCAATGATGGAATGTATATTCTGTTTACTGAATTACATGAAATTTTAATCAACTCCATATCCATATATGTATGTATTTCATACGTACGAACGGAGACGAAACGCAGGAATAAAGAACATTTTATTTTCGACGCAAGTTCGAATTTGTGATAGGTACAAATGGAAATCAATTGATAAAGCATTCCTGGAAAAATTCTGTCACTGACACTTATGGAATCTTGTATAGAATATCAAAATTGATCTAATTTCTTTTCTACCTATTATTATGATATTACGATCCATTGGTTACCAAAAAATGGATTCAGTCCGAATTAGAAATCTAATCCCTATGAATGAGATAAAGACAGAATAATCAAGAGTAGTGTAGAGTTTCCAGCACAACTCATTTCACGTTCAAAAAAAAAATTCGCGAATTCTTTTTTTTGCTAGTCGATTTTTTTGCTAGTCGAATTTATAGAATTGAATTGCGAAATCAAAAAAAGGAAAGGAGTAGTATTAAAAAAAAGTTTATTGAATTGAATTCATGTCGATATAGCTATCTATCTATCTGCATATCACATCTTTTATCGTAATTTCACTTGGGGCAACAGAAGTCAGATTGCACTATATCATAATTCCGACTTCTTCTATTTGATATATTCAATGAAAAATGAAATCACGACGATATCCTATAAGAATAGGCATATGTACATCAGAGAAAGACTCGGCTCTATATCAGTGTAACAATCTCTGTTCTTGGATTTACATATACACATATATGTTGTTATAATTGATTGTTATATATGTTGTTATAATTGATTGTTATAGTTCAAATTTAAAAAGATTAATTATTCAATAAAATTGATACTGATACTAATTAATCATAAATAAATTGGATTGATTTTGTTATGCCATTAAAGAAACACAACAATTTGAGATAGAAATTAATTGAGGAACCCTTCAATAATTCATTCAGAGTAATATAGTTAATGGTTCCAATTTTCCCTGAATTGTAACCGGAAATTTATTTTTTCTCTTTTCAATAGAATAGACAGACAAGAGGAGTTTTTAAACAGTGTATGTTTTAAGATATAATCAATCAAAGAGAAAATCTAAAAGCAAACCGGTTGCAATAAAAAAAAAAAGAAAGAATTCAAAATCAAATTTGGATAGATACCATTTTTATCCATTTTGGATCAATCGGATTTGGCGACATGGCCAAGTGGTAAGGCGGGGGACTGCAAATCCTTTATCCCCAGTTCAAATCTGGGTGTCGCCTGATCAACAAAAAAATTTTTGGAATTCTTGCCCCACAGAAGAAGAGTAAGTAAGGCTTAGAACAAATTGGAAATAGAGGTGTTGTATAGGTAACTAATAGATAGTTATCTATCTTAATAGTATATTTTGATGTCTTTGCTTATTAGTGATAACAAAACAAAAAATAGGTCTTACTATTCCTACATGTTCTATTAGGTAGGAGCATTCCTTTTCTATTTCATTTCAGAAGAAAGTGTGTGTATCATATTTGTGTTTGATGCTTTTCGCTTCTACCAGAAATCTTAGAATATAGGAACTTCTTAGGAGTGAATTCATTGGATTTATTCATAAATAAACTTAAGTCAGAATTCCATTTTGACTCTGCACCATTGATTCCACTATGATTATTGATCAATAATGGAATAATTCCTTCATAGAAATAGGAGACATAATATGGATATAGTAAGTCTTGCTTGGGCCGCTTTAATGGTAGTCTTTACATTTTCCCTTTCCCTCGTAGTATGGGGAAGAAGTGGACTCTAGGGGTACTACTAATTTAATTGAATAATCGAATTGTATCAATTGTTTAATTGATCGTTTTGCGAAACTTAAAAAAAAAAAAAAAAGAATGTTTCTCCTTGTTTCAAAATTTTACTGGAATACAGTAATGAATAAGAAAAAAAAAAAATGAGTAATAAGACTAAGTACTAAACATTCAATCAAACAATGAATAATTACTCTAGTCTAGTAGTATTTCGAAACTAAAATCTACGTATGATAGGAAATTTTTTCCAATCCAATCGGATTATTATTACTTATAAATATATATTACTTATAAATATATATATTCTATTCTATTTTGATAAAATAAACCAACTCTTAACATAACAAAATTTTGGATTGGATGTTACAAGGAAAAAAACCAATCCCAGGTTTTTCTTTAATTTGTTTCCCTCTTTCCTTATTTTTTATAGTTATTTATATAGTTAGTTATAGTAGAATCATAGATACTAAACATAGTAGATTAGTATATATCCATACTAATCCATTTTTCCTCCATTGATTCTTTTGAAGGATGCTGGACTTTATCCATATGAAAAAATTCTAAGAAAGCTAGGAATTAAAAGAGTTAGTCTTCGATTTTGGAGTGATCGAAATCCATACAAGTGGATGTACCGAAAAAAGAAATAAAATTGGACTACTATGTTCAATGTACTATTTAGATATACATCTAATCTATATATATAAAGTTGTATCTAGATATAGGCTTTAGTTATATAACTAAAGCCTATATCTAGATACAACTTTATATCAAGATATATTTATATGATAATAACTCTACTATACTAGATAGTTAGGGATAGAAAAAATTATATAGAGTTCTTTCTACTTTCTACCATATACTATCTCAGAAACTTATGATTCCATCCAGGCCATTTCATTTAAGATTTGAACCTTTTCTTTCATTTCTTCAATCATTGATAAGATCTAATAATTCTAATTCAAGTTTCAGTCAAATTAATCATTTTGACTGACTGTTTTTACGTAGATTATAAGTAAGAAAGCAGTAGGAACTAGAATGAACAGTGCAGTAGCAATAAATGCAAGAATATTGACTTCCATAATCTCATTGTTTTTTACTTTACTTTGCAATAACTCGGGATCTAATCCCATAGAGATGAGAAATTTGATTCCTGTAACTCTAAATTCAATGGGATGAATTGCATTCTGATGATACAAAATCAGATCTATATTATGAATAACAATATCTACTCTATCAAATCGATTCATCGTCGAGAATTGAATAGTATAACATATGAGGATCTTTTATCCATACGAAATCCGAAATGGAATTCGTTATTGGATCAGGAATCCCATTGAATTTTTCATCCTTTTCCACTTTTTCCCCATAAACTACCTTCTTCCTTCGTTATACTTTCTACTTAATCATACAATTATGTAATATTTATTATATAACTGGTATTCTATAGATCACACACAGATTCAAAGAATAAGTAGAAGTAAAAAGAAAAATGGAAAAGGGCAGGTTAAATATAAAAGGAAAAGATCTAATAGTCGAATAGAATGTTCCCACAAATTTTCTAACAAGGGGCGTTGCTTGGTCTTTTCTTTTATTTGATTAGTATCTCTTTCTTCGATTGAAGCTCCATATATCAAAAATTCAGTGTGCAATTTGAATAAGAATGAGATAGGATAGATTGTTTCCAATTAATCATTGAGGATACACAAACAAAGAAAGTAGGAACTGGAAGAGGTTGTCGTTTGTTTAGCTTGACAAGTACTCTGTCTGTCAAGGTAATTATGTTAAGTTCATTGTATAGCGTACAATAAACGAATACAATTTATGTATGTATTACCGGCAAAAATATAGGTATTCCATTTCATGGATCAAAAAAAATCGAAAAAGAAAGTAAGACGAGTATCTCTTAAAATGCTGAATATACTAATATCCCTCATCGCCGATTATACCAATATATATATATCCCTTAACTAGCGGAAAAATATGAAATTCCCGTATTTTTCTGATGATAAATGTAAAAAAACAAAAGAAAAAGGATCCCCTGCTGGGGATGAGATCTTTCTACCTATCCCTTTTTCACGCAAAAGGGAAAAATGAATTTCTCAATTCATCGGATATTAAATTCGGGACTGACGGGGCTCGAACCCGCAGCTTCCGCCTTGACAGGGCGGTGCTCTGACCAATTGAACTACAATCCCAGTGAGGTGTATTGCATACATATTCTTAATGATTTCAGAAAAATATTCTATTTGTCATGTTTTAACAAAGACACGAATGATATATTGACTGATATCATATCTACATGGATATCGACTATAGTGAGATTAAGACAGATTACTAGTAACCGATGGTTCTTTTTTTTTTTTTATTGTCAAAAAAATGACTAATCAACTATTCAATGAAAAAAATCTCCATTTTTCCTTTCATGATCCTTAACCTAATTTAATTTAATCAAGGATCATGAATCTAAACCGTTAGAAAGATAGGAAAGAACAAATAAGAGAACATGGATAGAGAAAAAAGGAATCCTTTTCTTTTTACGGATCAGGCGTTTCTTTTTTTCTGGAGTACAAATAAGTTCTATCATATTCATGGAGCGCGCGAATTATTGGGCCGAGCTGGATTTGAACCAGCGTAGGCATATCGCCAACGAATTTACAGTCCGTCCCCATTAACCGCTCGGGCATCGACCCAGGAAGAAACTTTTCTAGGTTTATTGATAACTCATGATCAACTTCCTTTCGTAGTACCGTACCCCCAGGGGAAGTCGAATCCCCGCTGCCTCCTTGAAAGAGAGATGTCCTGAACCACTAGACGATAGGGGCATATCCGCCCGACCATCATCATACTATGATGATAGTATGAGCAGTTTTTTGGAATTGTCAATATAATCTAATGCTATGACTAGATTTGAAGACTATTTTCTACTTTTTTGTGTTATGATTTCATATAATTTTTTTATAGTATGGTTCATGAATGAGCCATACGTACTATTCTATAACGAATATATCTAAAATGAAATATATAATCAAAGAAGGTATAGGATTTCTTCAGTTCAGGTAGTGATTGGTCCAACAACAGACCGGAAAGGGGGTAAAACCTCACTTCACTTAATTTCTTTTCTTTAATTTTTATTCATTAATAAAAACTCCTTGCTTCGTTCATTGTTCAGATAAAATCTGGTTATCCACTATCCTAAGTCAGAAGACTCAAAAACGATAGAAATTTTCTTTTTTATTTACAAGAATTCGGTTCAGGGTACGAATTCCCCCCCTCATCACATGATTCAAGAAAATCTTTTGAATCTATGTATGTGTATGTCAGATTGGTACATGTATCAATCAAATAAATCTAGTTTTGATGGGTTGGTAAAAAAAAGGTAAACATGTGGATAGGTCTTAAAAAAATTCACTACATTATTTTTTTATCAAAATAAAAATATACTTTTCAAAATAAAAATATACTTTGCTTTTTTTTACTTTTGTTTTGGGAGTAAATCCAAATTTTTGGTCCTAAATCAACCAACCCCTATGCATGTATGTATATATTATGTACATATAATAGATATATACATCTATTATGCAATAAACTCATAATAGAAAATGAATAATTGATGAATTGAATAAAAGAGCCCTTTTAACTCAGTGGTAGAGTAACGCCATGGTAAGGCGTAAGTCATCGGTTCAAATCCGATAAAGGGCTTTTTTACGAAAGAACGGAGATATTTTTTATATTACTACAAAGGAAAAAAGAAACCAACATTATAATTATTT